CGAATTCTTGCCCCGCGGAAGCAGAGGCAAAGGACTAAGCAGACGTGTCAATACTTTCTTTTTAGAACCATGAGTTCTGGGTGTGGCCCAAACCGGTACGGTGCCAATATGGATGAAACAACTCTCCCTTATTACTTATTAATTTATAATTGAATTTCATAATTCAATTTCATTATTTATTAATGATTGGTTCGGGCTATTTTTTTTCATAGGAAATATAGATATCTGATAGAAAGTTATTTATCTTGATGGTATATTTTTATGTTTTTTGCTTATGAGGGAAGGGTACCAAAACAAACAAAAGGTCTTACTATTCTTTATGCTTACCTGTTCCATTAGGAACATTCCTTTGAGATTTCCAAAGGTGTGTGTATTGTATTTGTACTTAATGCTTCCTGATTCTACCAGAAATCCTATAATAATATAGGAACTTGTTACAAATGTATTCATTGAATTGGTTTGGTTCATCAATAGCCTTAATTCAGAATCCTATTTTGACTCTGTGCCATTGATTCCACTATGATTATTAATCAATAATGGAATAATTCCTTCATGAAGATAGGGGACATAATTCACATGGATATAGTAAGTCTCGCTTGGGCTGCTTTAATGGTAGTCTTTACATTTTCTCTTTCACTTGTAGTATGGGGAAGGAGTGGACTCTAGGGCTAGGGTACTAATTGAGTAATCGATTGAGTAATCGAATTGTATCAATTCTTTATTGATCGTTTTGCGAAGCCTTAAAAAAACGTTTCTGTTTCCAAATTGTACTGGAATATGGTAATGCATAAAAAAATACAATTATGAATAATAATAATTCGATCAAACAATGAATGATTACCATAATTGAATTTAATTTCGAAACTCAAATCTACGCATGATAGGAAATTTTTTCTAATCGAATTTTTCCTAAATATTCTATTTTGGTGAATCAACTCTTACCAGAATTATGGATATTACAACGAGAAAAACCAATCCCTATTTTTTTTTCTTTATTTGTTTCCCCTTTTTCTTAACTTTTACTGTTTGAAGAGAAAGTCTGTTGCTATAACGGCAATACATACTTTCTTTCCACAGGAAGCGATTATCGGTTGTCCAAAGAAAAGAGGTCCTACACCTAATAAAATGAGATCTTTCTTCCGTTGAGCGATCTGTACATCGCACATTTCACGTTTGTTTTAGACTCCTAGAAATTTTTTTATGCTTTTTTTTGACTCATCTCATCACAAATGTATTCTATTTATATGTAGCGAAAAAAAAATAGAATTCGAGTGCTATTTAGAGGTACATCTAATATATGTACATACATATTGTAAATTGATCTATATGAAATGAATGAAGACTAGATTCGTATACAACTTTAGAAATGTTATGTTATATAATTATAAATAGTATATAATACTAGATAGTGTGGTAGAAAGAACTATATATATAGTTCTTTCTACCACACTATCTCAGATACTTCTACTTCTGATTCCAGCCCTATCATTTAATTTAAGACTTAAAGTTTGAATCTCTTTTATTTCTTCAATCATTGATAAGAACTAATAATTCAAGTTTCATTCAAATTAATTATTTTGGCTGACCGTTTTTACGTATATGATAAGTAAAAAAGCAGTAGGAACTAAAATAAACAGTGCAGTAGCAATAAGTGCGAGAATATTGACTTCCATAATCTTCTTTTTTTGTTTCGCAATAACTCGGGATCTAATCCCATAGAGATGATAAATTTGACTCCTGTAAATTCAATGGGATGAATTGCATCCTGATGATACTGAATCAGATCAATATTATGAATAACAATATCTGATCTATCAAATCGATGCATCGTCGAAAATGAAATAGTATAACATAGAAAAATCTTTTATTCATACTAAATCAAAAATGCCGTTTTTGATTGGATCATAAATCCTATCATTGGATTTTCATCTTTTTTTTTTCACTTTTCTTTTCTATAACCTATTATCTTCCTTATACAATTCTACTACTTATACATACAATAGTATATATACAAATACATACAATTATGAGGTATCATATGACCGGTATTCTATGGGTCATACACAGATCCAATTCAAACAGTAGAAGTGAGATGGAAAAAAGGACAGATTAAGTATAAAAAATCGAATATTCCAAAAATTGACTAAATACTAAAAGGGGGCCTCGCTTGTTTGGTCTTTTTTTTTATTTAATTAGTATCTTCTTCTTGGATTGGGATTAGAACGTATACATCACAAATTCAGTATGCTATTTGAATGAGATAGGTTGTTTCCAACCAATTACTATAGTATTAGAGGATACACAAACAAAGCCGGAATTCGAAAAAGTGTGGTTTAACCTGAACCTGAAAAGTACTCTGTCGAGGTAATTATATTAAGTTTATTGTGTATCATACAATAAACGAAGATAATTTGTGTCTGCACTCCCGGTAAAAATACGGACACTCTATAATTCTATTTTGCTCTCTGTCTTCCTTTTCACAGAAAAGAGAAAGATGAAT